TGTAAGAAACTCTTTCTTTTAAATTATAAGACAAGAAGAAGAATAATAAATGGATTATCATACATATATTTCATGTAGAAAAATGAAATGAATAAGTCCATTTATTTAGTTCTACATTCCTTGCACTTATTATATACTCAATTATTATATATACTCACTTATAGTATAATTATATACGAATTCGAATTACGAATTCTAATTAATTATTAATTATATACTTACTAATTATAATTATTATAAGATATCTTTATAACAATATAAATATAAGAATAACAAAATCGAGGTACCCATTCTATGATAAATTTCGACTTACCCTCTGTTTTGGTGCCTTTAGTAGGCCTAGTAGTTCCGGCAATGGCAATGGCTTCTTTATCTCTTCCTATTCAAAAAAACAAGATTTTTTAGATCCAATGGGACCATCCATTTTTTTTTTTCAAGACTTAGACTTGAATCATAACACAGATATCTATTTAGTGGAATATGGTATAAGGGGTGGTTTCCTCCGAACATAAATGAAAGAGCTTTTATGCATGCGGAAACATGATATATGGGTAAATGAATTATAGCTATTTTCAAATAGATCAAGATCGGCGGATGTCTGAAATGGAAAGTCAATGTATCTAAATGTGTGTAGATATCTATAGGGGATCATATGAAGGGGATGTTATTATTTTAGATCTAACCAATTCGATGAATTACTCCTAAAGGTTCACATCAGAATAGTGCTAGTTGATGAGAGTTACTTCGGAAACACAAAGAGTAAAGTCAAATTTATTTGGGTTATTCTCTCAATTCCAATAAAATGCAACTGGATCTAGTATGAGTTGGCGATCAGAACATATATGGATAGAACTTATAACGGGGTCTCGAAAAACAAGTAATTTGTGCTGGGCCTTTATCCTTTTTTTAGGTTCATTAGGATTCTTATTGGTTGGAACTTCGAGTTATCTTGGTAGGAATTTGATATCTTTATTTCCGTCTCAGCAAATCATTTTTTTTCCACAAGGGATCGTGATGTCTTTCTATGGGATCGCAGGTCTCTTTATTAGCTCCTATTTGTGGTGCACAATTGCGTGGAATGTAGGTAGTGGTTATGATCGATTCGATAGAAAAGAAGGAATAGTGTGTATTTTTCGTTGGGGATTTCCTGGAAAAAATCGTCGCATCTTCCTTCGATTCCTTATGAAAGATATTCAGTCCATCAGAATAGAAGTTAAAGAGGGTATTTATGCCCGTCGTGTCCTTTATATGGAAATCAAAGGCCAGGGGGCTATTCCCTTGACTCGTACTGATGAGAATTTGACTCCACGAGAAATTGAACAAAAAGCTGCTGAGTTGGCCTATTTCTTGCGTGTACCAATTGAAGTATTTTGAAATGAACTGAAGAATAAATGCTTTCTCATCAGGAGGGAAAATCCTCTTTTTCTATAGCATAACTTAACTGAAGTTTCTTCAGAACGCTCATTCGAGCCAAAGTAGACGTATATGGAACAGCCATAAAACAAAACTGTTTTTGTCCGCAAAAATGGCCTTTTATGTGTATTATGGAAATCCACTCAACTCAATTCAGTAACAAAACAAGTAACAAATAGAAATAATGGATTCATCTCATATATCAAAACATTTCGGAATAAAGAAAAAAAAATTTCTCTTTTTATTTTAGGTCCAATATTTTGAATTGATACATTAGATACAGATAGATCATATCTTGTAAATTATCTCTCTTTTCTTTTGTCAATCGACGTTTCTTTTTATCCTTTCTTTTGGGTTCCTTAATGACCAAACAATTGGATTTCTTATAACAATAACTATCCAATTTCTCTCTTGTTTTGCCACTCATTTTTGATCACAATATTCTTCAGAAATTGATCTCAATTATTCCGGGACTATGAGTAGCCAGCGACATTTTTTCGAAATATTGAATATTTTAATAGAAAGGGAGTTCTTTCGTCTCGAAATACGAATAATATTCATTACTTGAAATGGTTCTTTCGGGCATTCATCGAAAGGAGGCAATTGCTTCGAATTTGACCAATTGAGATATCTGGAAACAAAACAATATTTTTGATTATTTCTTCATTCGAATTCGAAGTGGACTCTTATTCTATTTCTGTATTCTTTCTAGATTCAAGGACTACCCACTGAATCACAAATAAAAAACAGCGAATAGATTCATAGGCTCGATACCTTGTAATAGAACTCATGCTTGATAGAAATATTAGATCGCATAGAGTCGACGAATGAGGTGGGTTCATTAACAATTCACAGATGAAAAAAATGGCAAAAAAGAAAGCATTCACTCCCCTTCTATATCTGGCATCTATAGTATTTTTGCCCTGGTGGATCTCTCTCTCATTTAATAAAAGTCTGGAATCTTGGATTACTAATTGGTGGAATACTAGGCAATCCGAAACCTTTTTGAATGATATTCAAGAAAAGAGTATTCTAGAAAAATTCATAGAATTGGAGGAACTCTTCGTGTTGGACGAAATGATAAAGG